ATGAACCTAAACCGCTGACTATTTTCCACCAATCACAAGGACATTGGAACCCTTTATTTGATTTTTGGAGCCTGAGCAGGAATGGTCGGTACAGCCATGAGAGTTATAATCCGCACAGAATTAGCTCAGCCAGGCTCACTTCTCCAAGACGACCAGGTCTACAAAGTAGTAGTAACCGCACATGCTTTAGTTATGATATTCTTCATGGTAATGCCTATAATGATTGGGGGGTTCGGAAATTGACTAATTCCCTTAATGATAGGAGCCCCAGACATGGCCTTCCCTCGGATGAATAATATGAGATTCTGATTAGTTCCACCATCCTTCATTCTCTTATTGGCTTCAGCCGGCGTAGAAAGTGGAGCCGGTACTGGTTGGACCATTTATCCTCCTCTATCAAGAAACATAGCTCACGCAGGGGGATCAGTCGATCTAGCCATTTTTTCATTACACCTAGCAGGGGCTTCATCAATACTAGCCTCAATAAACTTTATAACAACAATAATAAATATGCGAACCCCAGGCGTAACTTTTGACCGGCTACCACTATTTGTATGGTCAGTGTTTATAACAGCTTTTCTTCTCCTTCTAAGATTGCCCGTACTAGCGGGAGCCATTACAATGTTATTAACCGATCGAAAAGTAAAAACCACATTCTTTGACCCAGCAGGGGGAGGAGACCCCATATTATTTCAACATCTATTCTGGTTTTTTGGACACCCAGAAGTATATATTCTTATCCTACCAGGGTTCGGAATGATCTCCCACGTGATAGCACACTACAGTGGTAAGCAAGAACCTTTTGGTTATCTGGGCATGGTGTATGCTATGGTAGCCATAGGAATTCTAGGATTCCTAGTATGGGCCCACCATATGTTTACAGTTGGTATGGATGTTGACACGCGCGCCTACTTTACCGCTGCCACTATGATTATAGCCGTACCAACGGGTATCAAGGTCTTCAGCTGAATGGCTACTCTTCAAGGATCCAAGCTAGTCTGAGAAACCCCTCTCCTATGAGCGCTAGGATTTGTATTTCTATTTACAATTGGAGGACTAACCGGTATAGTGCTAGCTAACTCGTCAATAGATGTTATACTCCATGATACCTACTATGTAGTGGCCCACTTCCACTACGTCCTATCAATGGGAGCTGTATTCGCAATATTCGCCGGATTTACCCACTGGTTCCCATTATTCTCAGGAACCGGTCTACACCCCCTCTGGTCAAAGGTACAATTTTTCATTATGTTTATAGGAGTAAACCTCACATTCTTTCCTCAACACTTCCTAGGACTAGCCGGAATGCCGCGGCGCTACTCAGACTACCCAGACGCTTACACTACATGAAACACCATATCTTCGATAGGATCTCTTATCTCCTTAGTGGGGGCCATTCTATTCCTATTCCTCATTTGAGAAGCGTATGCTTCTCAACGAGAGGTTCCAGCACCTTCTTTCGCAAGAGCTTCTCTAGAATGGCAATATGAATACTTCCCCCCATCTCATCATACCTTTGAAGAAACACCAACAACCTTCCTACCAGTTAAGAACTAGAACCAACGAAGATTAGTTTAATAAACATGAAGTTTCGACCTTCAAATTCTTAGTACAAACCCTAAGGTCTTCCATGAAAATCCTAACTACCATACTATTTTCTCTATTCTTCCTAGGAATAATAGGAGTAGTGATAAAACGCCTCCATCTCCTATCCCTACTATTATGTCTCGAACTCCTATTAATATCTTTATTTTTGAATATATCAACATGGTCGCACCTACACGAATCAATGACCTCCTTAAAATTTTCAATTCTCCTACTAACCTTATCAGCATGCGAGGCAAGCGCAGGGCTAGCACTAATGGTGTCTATGTCCCGGAGACACAAAACAGATCTTTTGGTAAATTTCAATCTACTACAAACATAAATGGCAACTTGAACACAACTAGGACTACAAGATGCATCCTCCCCATTAATGGAGGAACTAGTCTACTTTCACGACTACACTTTAATTATATTAACCTTAATAACAATCCTAGTATTCTATGGTCTTCTTTCCTTAATTTCCTCCTCATTTACCAACCGGTTTTTCCTGGAAGGACAAGAATTAGAGACCATATGAACAATAGTCCCCGCCCTGATTTTAATATTTATAGCATTTCCATCTCTGCAGCTACTATATTTGATGGACGAAGTCAAAAACCCGTTTTTAACCATAAAGGCAATAGGGCACCAGTGGTACTGAAGCTACGAATATACGGACTATCACGAAATAGAATTTGACTCATACATGATACCCACAAGAGACCTTCTAGAGGGTCAACCGCGGCTCCTAGAAGTAGACAACCGCCTTGTACTTCCCTATCAAAATCCAATACGAGTTCTAGTATCCTCCGCCGATGTTCTACACTCATGAGCTGTCCCATCCCTCGGGGTAAAGATGGATGCCGTCCCTGGACGTCTAAATCAAACGTCATTTCTCCTAAACCGAACCGGCCTATTTTATGGACAATGTTCAGAAATATGCGGGGCCAACCACAGATTTATGCCCATCGTAATAGAATCCGTTCCTTTTAACGTGTTCGAGAAATGGATAACACAAAACCTAGAAGAATCCTTAAGTAGCTTAAACAAAAGCCTCAGCCTCTTGATCTGAAGATGGGCAGGAACCCCTTAAGGAATGCCTCAACTAGACCTCGTCTGATTTCTCTTCAACTTCCTAATAGCCTGAACCCTCGCGCTATTAGTAATCTCTACCCTATCAAGACAACAATGAAAGAGCAACACAGTTACCCCAGAAACCAATCAAACCAAAAAGGCTACAAAGACAAACAAATGACAATGATAAGAAGATTATTTGGCCAATTCTCCCCAGATACTGTAGCATGAATACCTTTGCATTTAGTATCAAGCCTAGCAGCTGTATCCTGACTATTGGTAATTTTCCCAACAAACAGATTTAAAGGGCGAGCATTTTACCTTTGAGAAACCATACGGCTAGAAGCCATCAAGCTCCTTTTTCAAAAAACCAAGAAGAAAACCGCCCCATGAACATTAATCTTAACAGCCGTATTCTTTATAATACTATCTATTAACCTCATAGGTTTATTTCCTTATGCCTTCACTATATCAAGCCACGCCTCATTCACCTATAGCTTAGCCATTCCTCTCTGGATGAGAGTCAAAATACTAGGTTTTTATTTAGCCTTTAAAAGACGTCTAAGCCACTTAGTCCCACAGGGAACACCATTCGCCCTAATACCAGCAATGGTTTGAATAGAAACTCTAAGACTATTCGCACAGCCAATAGCCTTAGGTTTACGACTGGCCGCCAATCTAACCGCCGGACACCTACTACTCTTCCTCCTATCAACAGCAACGTGGCTATTATCAAGAAGCCCCACAATAAGACTACTAACCTTGACAATACTAATCCTTCTTTTCATACTAGAGGTTGGTGTAGCATGCATTCAAGCTTACGTTTTCACTTCTCTCTCCCACTTCTATTTAGATCAGAACATATAAATATGACCCATCAACACCCCTTCCACCTAGTAGATCAAAGCCCCTGACCACTAACAGCAGCCTTCGGAGCACTTATACTAACTTCCGGAACAGTAGTATGGTTCCACACAGGCAGCTTCAGACTAGTAATCCTAGGACTTCTAACCATAACCCTTACATCTATAAGATGATGACGCGATGTAATACGGGAAGCCACCTTTCAAGGACACCACACCCTAGTAGTAATTAAAGGGTTACGTTACGGAATGATATTATTCATAACATCAGAAGTCTGTTTCTTCTTTGCTTTCTTCTGGGCCTTCTTCCACAGCAGGTTAGCTCCAAGCGTAGAAATTGGGGTTACCTGACCCCCAGCAGGGATAAAACCCCTCAACCCTTTCCTAGTACCCCTCTTGAAAACAGCAGTCTTATTATCCTCAGGAGTCACCATAACATGATCACACCATAGCATCATAGAAAATAACCGGAAAGAAGCCATACAAGCACTAGGACTAACAGTAGCCTTAGGAGTTTATTTTACAGCACTACAAGCATGAGAATACCTAGACGCACCTTTTACCATAGCCGATAGAGTCTATGGGTCCACCTTCTTCGTAGCCACAGGCTTCCACGGTCTCCACGTGATTATAGGTTCCACCTTCTTAGCCGTCTGCTTTTTCCGACTATTAAACCACCACTTCTCGAACCACCACCATTTCGGGTTTGAAGCAGCAGCTTGGTACTGACACTTCGTAGACGTCGTATGGCTGTTTCTGTATGTCTGCATATACTGATGAGGGTCATAAGAGAAGAAGGGAATTAAACCCTTATCAGATGATTTCAAGTCAACCGCATAACCACTCTGCCACTTCTCCTTTATATTAATAAGACTGATGAACCTAGCCATATTCACTTTACTTTCCTTAATATTATCAAGAGCACTATTACTAGTAGGCCACTTCTTACCAAGCCGAAACCTAGAACTAGAAAAGAAAACTCCCTATGAGTGCGGCTTTGACCCAATAAATTCCGCCCGTCTCCCTTTTTCATTCCGGTTCTTCCTAATAGCCATATTATTTCTTATATTCGACTTAGAAATAGCCCTCCTATTCCCAGCAATCCCCTCAGTAAGACTCTTCATAAAGCCCATGGTCTTCTTTTCCACAGTATTTATAATAATCTTAGCAGTAGGTTTGGCCTACGAGTGAGAACAAGGAGGATTAGAATGAGCAGAATAGTTAATAAATGTTAACCCTTTTAACCATATCTATAACAGCGACAACATTAATATTGACACCTCGATGAAAGTGATCAGCAGTATTTATATCCTTATCCATAGCAACCTTAATGTCTATAACCCTCCTAAAAAAACAATCAGAAACATGATCCTCTCTTAGGCTCTCCCTCGCCTCAGATCCAATTTCAAGACCATTAGTAATACTAAGATGCTGACTAGCCCCTCTATGTCTCCTAGCCCAAAACAAAGTGAAGGACCAACAGAACAACACCCAAAAAGGGCTACTCTTTTTAGTCTCACTCATAATAATATTTCTAATTTTGACCTTCTCCTCACTTAGAATAGTAGCCTTTTTCATTTACTTCGAAGCCACCCTTATTCCAACCCTTGTTTTAATAACCCGATGAGGTGCAAAACTAGAGCGAATGCAAGCCGGAATCTACTTCCTGTTCTATACCTTATTCGGCTCGCTGCCCTTATTAATCTCCATATTAATATTAAACATAGAGCAAGGAACCTCGACATTTCCATTATCCCCAACCCCAGAAATAATAAAAACCAGCCTATTCCCCACAAGGGCTTGATGGTTAATTACCATATTAGCCTTCCTAATAAAGATGCCAATATATGGCTTCCACCTCTGACTGCCAAAGGCCCACGTAGAAGCCCCAGTGGCAGGCTCCATGATATTAGCTGCAATATTACTAAAGTTGGGGGGCTACGGCCTAATCCGAATAGCCACTTTCTTCCCAGAGGTCTCAACCCCGAAGAGAACCCTTCTAGTGTTCTGCTGCTGGGGCTCACTAATAACAAGAATTATTTGTCTCCGCCAAACCGACCTAAAGGCCTTAATTGCCTACTCATCAGTAGGACACATGAGTCTAGTAGCAGGGGGTGCCGTTTTAGCAACCCAATGAAGAATAAGGGGAGCCCTAATTCTAATGATAGCCCATGGACTTGTATCATCAGCCCTTTTCGCCCTAGCCAACTTGCTCTACGAACGAACCCACACACGAAAAATGTTAATAACCCGAGGATTTAAGACCATAACCACCCTACTTCCTATTTGATGGCTCTTAGCCTGCGCTGCCAACCTAGGACTACCCCCATCACCTAAACTAATAGGTGAAATATTAATAATATCGGGATTACTAGGATGATCTCTATGATTAATTCCCATTCTCGGCTTGGCCACAGTGTTTGGAGCCGTTTACTCTCTATCAATATTCCAAAGAACAAAAACTCAACTAAACCCCACTCCGAAAGTATCATTTGACAGCATAAAACCGCGAGAACACCTAATGGTGACCCTCCACTTAATCCCTTTGATCCCTATGATTTTAGCACCAGAATCATGCACGGCATGACCCCAGTAGTTTATAAAAGAACCTTAACCTGTGGCGTTAGAAGAAGCGGCATAACGCTCCGGGGTCCGAGTCCTACGAGAGTTTCCTGGGCCTGCTAAGCCAAAGGAATCGTGGTTTAACTCCATGAAGAACTCGATGACAATCAAACCATCAACAGCAATCACCTCCATCTCACTGGTAATTTTAGTATCCCTAATCATAACCTTCACCGTTACTAGAAAGAACACATCAAAATCAGTGCGAGCCGTCCCAAAAGGTCAAATAGCCCTCACCACCATGAAGATATTAAGGACAGTGTCCCTAATAAACATCCTAATATTCTACCTGAAACCAGAAAGAACAACAAGAAATCTAATCCCCTGAATGAGAAGAAAACTGGATTCCGTCCTTTCTCTCTCTTTGGATAAAAAGTTCCTATTCTTCTCAGCGACAGCGCTCATCGTGACATGGTCTATAATGGAATTCTCTGTCTATTACATGGCCTCCGACCCCCTCAACCCAAAATTCTTCCGACTTCTAATAATATTCCTCCTTAAAATGTTAGTTCTTACTTCATCAAAAAATCTCTTCCTATTCTTTATAGGATGAGAGGGGGTCGGGTTCCTCTCCTTCCTTTTAATAGGCTGATGATTTACCCGTCAAGATGCCAAAACTTCCGCACTCCAAGCGGTAATCTACAATCGTATAGGAGATATAGGTATAATCTTACTCATAAGCATATCCCTATTCATTAACAATACCTGAAACATAAAAGGCTTTTTACCTCAAACACTTTATAACTGAGAAGCAAACATAGTTCTACTTGCTTGTTTACTCGCAGCAATTGGAAAGTCAGCTCAATTTGGACTCCATCCGTGACTTCCAGCAGCCATGGAAGGGCCCACACCAGTTTCAGCTCTCTTACACAGATCTACAATGGTCGTAGCTGGGGTCTTTCTTCTCATCCGGATAACCTCTATAATAGAGCCAAGAAAAATTTTTTTAAAATTGTGTCTAATAACAGGAAGCCTAACTGCGATTTTCGCAGCTACGTCAGCGTTCTTTCAACACGATATAAAGAAGATAATCGCCTACTCAACAACAAGGCAATTAGGCTTAATGGTCGTAGCAATAGGTTTTAATCAACCTCTTATAGCCTTTTTCCACATATGCACTCATGCGTTTTTCAAGGCTATGTTATTTCTATGCTCGGGAAGACTCATACATAGATACAAAAAAGAACAAGACTTACGAAAGATGTCAAAAACCAACAACACAGCCCCAATAACCTCCGCTTGCCTCCTCCTAGGAAGCGTCGCCCTAATGGGCATCCCATTCCTAAGCGGGTTTTACTCAAAGGACTTAATATTGGAAACCATAGCCCTTTCACCAAGAAACCTAGTCAGATACACTCTAGCAATAATAGCCACTTTATTAACAGCAGGATATAGATTCCGAATAGTATCTTTTTGCTTCTTAAAAACACCAAGAAACACCCCCTCAAAACCAATAAAAGAAGAAAGACCTAACCTCTACAAACCACTAATACGATTAAGCATAGGAGCAATAGTTGTAGGTTGACTCCTCTCATCGCACTGCTTCAGATTACCTACAGTTATGCCACTCCCATCAATAAAGACTCTTCCACTCTTAGTTACTCTAATTGGAGCTTCAATATCTTCAACAATTATTATATATTCTAAGAAGAATAAAACCTACAGAACATCGTTTTTAACTAAGACCTGATTCTTTGACCGTTTGTCTCACCCTAATTTAATAAAAGCTTTAAAAACAATAGCCCTCACGAGAACAACACGAACCTTAGATCGCGGATGAAGAGAGACAAGAGGTGGTCAAGGTATCTTCGCAACAATAAACTCAGCCTCCAAGGCAGCCCAAACAACTCAAACTGGTTACATAAAGCAATACTTACTATCAATTATAACTTTAATCATTATAATATTTTTAGCGTCCATTACGATTTAATTGCCCATCTAAGCACACTAAAGAGAACGTAGTGAAGAAGAGTCTATACCTCAAGAAACAACAAGAGCTACTACCAAAACCACTAGAAGGGCCACTCCCCCAATAACAAGATAAAAACCTCCAGCACCATACAACCCTGACAGTTTGTCTAAATCATGTAAGCTTAAAAGCACATTACTTCTTAAACCCAACTCTGAAAAATCCTCAAAAATAAGAAATACTCAAACAGATAAAAGAACAAAGACAATAAAAACTTCCCCTAAATTTCTAACGACAGGATAACGGTCTGCAGATAGAGCACTCGAATAAACGAAAACGACCATCATACCACCCATATAAATTAATAATAATAACAAAGCTAAAAATGACAACCCTAAACACCTCAGAACTACACACCCAAACAGCGACGTCAAGACCAAACCTAGAGCCGCATAATAGGGGGAAAGGCTGTAAAAAACTAAAGTTCTTCCCAGAAGAAGTAAAAGCAAAAATAGATAGAATACCATTTATATAAATGACAGGCCCCATTCGTAAGAGACATCCATTATTTCGGATCGTAAAAGGCTCATTAGTGGATCTTCCTTCACCAAGAAAACTATCCATTTGATGAAACTTTGGATCCTTGCTAGGACTTTGTCTTATAGTTCAATTAATAACGGGTATTTTTCTAGCAATGCACTACACAGCAGATATCTCATTAGCGTTTTCCTCCGTAAGTCATATTTGCCGGGACGTTAAATATGGCTGATTACTTCGAAAAGTCCATGCAAAAAGAGCTTCTTTTTTCTTTATCTGCCTATACTGCCACATAGGACGCGGAATCTACTATGGATCCTACGTAAAACAAGAAACTTGAAATATAGGAGTAGTTCTATTCTTAATAACTATGATCACTGCCTTCGTAGGGTATGTACTCCCTTGAGGTCAAATGTCCTTTTGAGCTGCTACAGTAATAACAAATCTTCTCTCAGCAATTCCTTATATAGGAACAGATCTAGTACAATGGGTATGAGGAGGATTCTCAGTAGATAAAGCAACCTTAACTCGGTTTTTTACATTCCACTTCCTATTCCCCTTTATTATAGCAGCCTTATCAGTTATTCACTTACTTTTCCTTCACCAAACAGGATCAAACAACCCAACAGGACTAGATAGAAACTTTGATAAGGCCCCATTTCACACCTACTTCTCATCGAAGGACCTCGTAGGATTTCTAGTTCTATTAACAGGAATACTCTCATTAGCACTTCTTGCCCCAACAGCCTTAAAAGACCCAGAAAATTTTATCCCGGCTAAACCTCTCGTAACCCCAGTACACATTCAACCAGAATGATACTTCCTATTTGCATATGCTATTCTCCGATCAATTCCCAAAAAGTTAGGTGGAGTTATAGCTCTAGTTGCCGCAGTGCTCGTTTGGTTTCTAGTCCCAATTCTTCATACATCTTCAAATCAAGCGTCAACTTTCCGCCCGGCTAGACAAATAACGTTCTGGTCCTTAATAGCCACTTTCATGATATTAACTTGAATAGGAAGACAACCAGTAGAAGAGCCTTACATTGTAATAGGTCAAATAGCCTCAGTGCTTTATTTCTCAGTGTTTTTATTCATGTTCCCAGGCATATCAATTTTAGAAAAAAAGCTCCTTCTTCGATAAAATTAGAGTAGCTTAAGGAAAAAGCTTGGCGTTGAAAATGCCAGATCAAAGGTTAAACTCCTTTCTCTAATGGAAAACTTGGTTCTAGTTTCCTTTTTAGTTTTTTTCCGTCTGCCACATGCAAGAAAAGAACAGCCCAGCGGATAAACCGCTCTCCTATACAAGCAGAGCATTTGGCATAAGTTATCAACAAAAGTCAGTAACACCCGCGGCCAGCAGTGCTTAACATTGTACAATTTAAGAAATTAAGATACAGACAGGAAAAACAGAAGAGGCCCATACCGTGCCAGCAGCCGCGGTTACACGCTACCTTCGAGTTAAAAAATCCGGTGAAAAAAGGGAAGGCAGACAAATAAGTCAATTGTAAGTAAACCAACAGCAGTAGTAAGCAGAAACAATTAAAAAACAATAGAGAAGCCCACCCAGCAAGGAAAGAAATAAACTAGGATTAGATACCCTACTATACTTTCCCCACACGCAAAACCACCAGAGCAGTACGGTCCAACTAAAACTTTAAGAACTTGGCGGTTTTCTAGATCTCCTTGGAGGAGCTTGTCATCGAATTGATAACCCTCAAGATACCTCACCTGTTTAAGAAACCCAGCTTGTATACCATCGTCGTCAGCTCACCTCAAGAAAGAGTGAGCAAAATGGAGTACAACCCTTAACGTCAGATCAAGGTGCAGCCAATAAACAGGGGATAGATGAGCTACCTTACTTTAAAAACAGAGGATATGATAATGAAAAACCCACTGAAAAAGGATTCAACAGTAACAAAATAAATAAAAATTTTGTAAAGTAAGCTCTAGAATGCGCACACATCGCCCGTCACTCTCCTCTAACGAGGAGAAAAGTCGTAACATAGTAGGTGTACCGGAAGGTGCCACCTGGCCCAATTAAGCTCCTTTAGTTTAATCAAGACGAGGGCTTTTCAAGCCCTAGAGCTAAGTGAAACTCTTAGAAGGAGCAGCTTTAAAAGCTTATGATAAGCAGTTAGTCTTGTAAACTAGAAGAGAAGGTTTGACTCCCTCTTAAAGCTTTACATTACGTTTCCCTTTTCCGGCCCCCTTTGAAACCCCCCCCCCAAACCCTTTTATTTGGCTCCCTAGTATAGATTATACACCACGGTTCCCGGGATAGTACACGGAAGTTTCCTCCTCCTTAAGCTTTTATATAAGGTGTTTCGTCTGTTCGCTAATGGTTAGCTCCAAGCATCTTATTATGTTGCTCTCCCTTGACAATGGTCTTATTCCCAGCTTGACCTAAGCCTCCGTTGATCCTTTAGCTCCTATACTCTCTAGTCATGTGTTCACCATGTCGTCGTTTCAAAGTCTTATTAGCCATTTCGCTTTTCGTAATAGTCGCCTCACTATATAATACTTTTGGATAGTGTGACCAGCAGGAGATCTCTCAGACACGGTTTCTTGTCCCTGAGCCCGAAAATTATAATTATTTAAGTACCATTTATATAAATAATGTTCCACAGATGCTAGTTTAAATTCAAAATAGTTGTTTTGGGGACAACAGACGCAAAGTTAGCCTTGCGCACCTGAGATGAAAAGATATGACCTTTTATCGAGGGAATCAAAGACCCTTATTTTTCTTTAAACTACACCTCACTGAGTTGAAGCTGAAGAAATAGCATTTGGCCGTTAACCAAAAGGATGAAGGTTAAACTCCTTTCAACTCAGGGTTTAAGTAGCAAAGAAGTTAATGCTCCAGGTTTAGGTCCTGCTATCAAGGGTGCAATTCCTTTCTTAAACTGTGGTCTCCAGAATCTCTGGATCCTCTGCGCGCAAAGCAGAAATTTTAACTTTAAACTAAGATCACAAAGACTTAAGTTAGTAAGACTGTGAGCCTTCAAAGCTCAAAGAACAGGTTAAATCCCTGTAGTCTTTGGGTTCTATGGTGTTAGAAAACATATCTAATTGCAAACTAGAAGTAGCCTGAAAGGCTAGAACCTCCCTCAAAGTAACCTGAATCGCACAGGGATATGCTCTGTGTAAAAGAGACGCTTTCTGCTTAGCTATACCTTGGCATTTATATAAATAGTTTCGTAGTGTAAGCTAAAATAAGCTTTCGGACTCATATTCCGAAAATGGAAGTTAAAGCCTTCCCTCTACTACTCCGAAGATTGTAAGGGTTTCACTTACTATTCCGATCTGACAATCCGGCGTTATAAAATTAACTAAAACTTCGACAAGATGTCTGAAAAAGAACGGGGTTGTAAACCCCTTAATGTGGATTAAAGTTCCACTCTTCGTCACGTTATTAGTATAAAGATTATATTTGACTTCCAATCAAAAGATCGTGGTTTTCCCACGGTAACGTATACCTCTGTAGCAAAATGGTAATGCCGGGGACCTAAGCTCCCCTACAAGGAGTTCGATTCTTCTCCGAGGTTATGATTTACATACTGTTTTTAATACACTCCTTAATATTTCTAGTACCTATATTATTAGCTGTGGCCTTTTTGACACTGGTAGAACGCAAGGTACTAGGATATATGCAGTTTCGAAAGGGCCCAAAAGTAGTCGGACCATATGGTCTGCTACAACCATTCGCCGATGCTTTAAAGCTATTTATTAAGGAAACTTTAAAGCCATCAACTGCCTCTCCATATCTTTTTTTCTTTTCTCCGTTGTTATTCCTAACCCTAGCCCTAATCTTATGATCTATTATTCCCATGCCATACCCACTAATAAAATTAAAGTTATCTCTTCTCCTCATACTAGGTTTATCAAGCCTAGCTGTATATAGAATCTTAGGGTCAGGCTGGGCCTCCAAATCAAAGTACTCCTTGCTGGGTGGCATTCGAGCTGTTGCCCAAACTATATCATACGAGATAAGTTTAGGACTTATTTTATTGTCTATCCTCTTATGAGTCGGATCTTTTTCCATCATAGATATTTTAGGCCTACAAGAAAAATGTTGATGTATACTACCTTTAGCTCCTTTAGGTATAATGTGATTTGTCTCCACCTTAGCGGAGACAAATCGCGCTCCATTTGATCTCACAGAGGGTGAGTCAGAACTGGTCTCAGGCTACAAAGTAGAATATGCAGGAGGTCCATTTGCCTTGTTTTTCATAGCAGAATATAGAAAAATAATATTTATGAACACCCTAAGAGCAGTTCTATTTTTAGGAGGTAGTAGACCAATGTCTGAAACCCCTATAATAGCTCAGGGAATTATCGCTATAAAGGCAATACTATTGGTTTTTCTATTTCTATGGGTACGTGCCTCATATCCACGCTTCCGGTATGACCAGTTAATGCATCTTACCTGAAAGAACTATCTCCCCCTGACTTTAGGGGCATTTAGGATGACTTTAGCTATCATAATTATATCTAAAGGTAAAGCCGGCCTTTACTAATCTTTATATAAATGGGTTCACTCCGAGCTGGAAATTCTGACCGATAATCAGAACAAAGAGGTTAAACTCCTCTTGAACCCTATGAACCGTACTGTAGTAATATTTTTACTGACTACACTACTATCTGGTACTTTATTAGTAGTAACTTCAAAGCATTGGTTTCCAATATGATTAGGTCTAGAATTAAGAACTCTTTCATTACTACCCATACTTAGATTTAACACTTGATCACGGGGAACAGAAGCCACCCTAAAGTATTTCCTTGTGCAGGCATTCAGAGCAGCCCTTCTACTCAACGGCGCCACCTTAAATCTATGAATATCAGGAAAATGGGAAATAACTCTACCCAGAGAACCAGTAGTACACTCAATAATAACGTTAGCCCTAGTGATAAAGTTAGGCCTAGCTCCATGCCATTTCTGATTTCCGGACGTACTTAGAGGTTTAACATTCAACAAAGGCATTATAATAGCCTGTTGACAAAAGATAGCCCCTCTGTTCCTTATTGCCAAACTAAAATCTATCATAGTATCAGAACTAATAATAATATGCTCTACTCTATCAGTTATAATAGGAGCTTGAGGAGGCCTAAAACAAATAAGGATCCGAAAGATACTGGCATATTCCTCAATAGGCCACATTGGGATGGATCTCTTGCACCATGTTTTTCTCCATAGAAACAGCCATCCTCTTATTTGCATTTTATATATTAAAAAAACTCTCATTTTCTGCATTTGCAAAGCCAAAAGATTATATAGACTCTCCTCCCTAAGAAAGATAAAAAGAAAACCCACCAGGGCTATACTATTCACCATGGCTTTGCTATCTCTTGGAGGTCTTCCACCTTTAGGCGGATTTATAAAAAAGCTAGTGCCTCTCTCAATATTTACACTAAATAACAATCTCTTCATAATCCCCTTCTTTATAATAGGCAGTCTCATTAGTCTATACTTCTACCTTCGAATAACGTTCAAAACGAGTCTAACACTATTCCCACAAAAAAGTTTAAGACTGCTCCCAACCCGAAGCACCGACCAAGCAAAGCAGATATTAATAATAAGGGCCCTATCCCCCCTAACCATCTGAGGCCTTCTGCTTATACCCACATTCTATCTATTTATATAAAGAAAAGTTCCACCAAGAATCGATTTAAAAACTAATAAGTACCAAAACAAAACTAACTTTCGTTAAAAATAGTACCTCGAGGGAAACTTGAAATATTATTAAAATAAAAACTAGAAAAGGAGATCAAACCCTACCTTTTGCATCATGGCCTAACAAGAACATAGGACAGCATTCCAATACCCGAAAAGTGGCGAGCTAATTTATCCTACAGATAGAGTTAGAACCTCACTGTTGCAATAGTGAGACAAGAGGTATAATTAGTGGTGAAATGCCAATCGCGCCACCTGATAACTGGTTTTCGGAGAAAAAAGTAAAAGCTTATCTATCCAAAGGAGTATTTTCTATATTTTATAAAGTAAAGAGCAGCCCTAGGAATAGAAAGAGAGTAGAAGATAAGTCCTACCCTCAAAAGGGAAACAACCCTAAGCGTAAACAAGACCAATAAAAACAAGGAGATAAAAACAAAGTAGGCCTAAAAGCTGCCAACCTAAAAGAAAGCGTTAAAGCTCTAAAAACATCCTCCAAAAATACATGAAACAAAGCTCATTTTCACTAAAAATTATCCGAAATTAATAATGTTAGGATAAGTAAAAATAAGACCTTTTCAATCTCACCAGGAATATATAAAACTCAACCAAAAGAGCAGAACACGAGAATGCTTAACCCACAATGCCATCAACCCAGACGTGAGAAAATTAGGTTAAACAGAAGGAAAGGAACTCGGCAAACAACGAAAAGGACTGTTTACCAAAAACATAGCCCTTTGAAAATAAATAAAGGGTCCCGCCTGCCCAGTGGCTTAAAGCTAAACGGCCGCGGTATCTTGACCGTGCAAAGGTAGCATAATCATTTGTCTTTTAAATGGAGACTTGTATGAACGGCAAAACCTTTTCTAACTGTCTCTCCTTCTGCCCTTCTAAATTTCTATTTATGTGAAGAAGCATAAATACCAGAGAAAGACGAGAAGACCCTGTCGAGCTTCAGCCAGTAAGTGAATGAGAAGATTTTTTCAACCATATCACCTAAAGGCTTTGGTTGGGGCAACCATGGAGAAAAAAAATCCTCCAGAACCAATAAAAGAAGACTACTCTTTATTATATACTCAATTGAAGAACCAGAAACTGGAAAACGGAAAAAGTTACCGCAGGGATAACAGCGTAATCCCCTCTAAGAGTCCTTATTGACGAGGGGGCTTGCGACCTCGATGTTGGATTGGGGCCTCCCTTGGGTGCAGAAGCTCTAAACGGTTAGACTGTTCGTCTATTAAAGCCCTACATGATCTGAGTTCAGACCGACGCGAGTCAGGTCAGCTTCTATCTCCTTCAAGACCTTCCTAGTACGAAAGGACCGGAAAGTCCCTTTAAATAATTATCTTCAAAAAGGAAAGAAAAACAGAAAACTTTTATAAAAATCCACCAATTATACCCAAGACTAGACCCTTCAACATCTTATCTTAAAGTACATCTAAGGTCTAAAAAATCACACAAAAAATTATTTTTAAAACCTAGATAAGGGGGGGGCCTTACAGATTTTTAGGAAACTTTCCAAAATTATAAATC